ATTAGATGGTCTTCCCGAACAGGCCTTTTATTTGGTAGGTAACATCGATGAAGCTACGGCGAAGGCTATCAACTTAGAAACGGAGAGCAATTTGAAGAAATGACCTTAAATCTTTGTGTACTGACCCCTAATCGAATTGTTTGGGATTCAGAAGTGAAAGAAATCATTTTATCTACTAATAGTGGACAAATTGGCGTATTACCAAATCACGCTCCTATTGCCACAGCAGTAGATATAGGTATTTTGAGAATACGCCTTAACGACCAATGGCTAACGATGGCTCTGATGGGCGGTTTTGCTAGAATAGGTAATAATGAAATCACTGTTTTAGTAAATGATGCAGAGAAAAGTAGTGACATCGATCCACAAGAAGCTCAGCAAACTCTTGAAATAGCGGAAGATGCTTTGAGAAAAGCTGAAGGAAAGAGACAAACAATTGAGGCAAATCTAGCTCTACGACGGGCTAGGACACGAGTAGAGGCTATCAACGCCATTTCATAACCAGTCGGTGTGTCCGAATAATCATCAATTTATACACCCTATATTTGGTTGTTTTGTTTGACTTGATTCTGTCGATTAAATACAATCAAGCGGAATCATATTTTTATGATCACATTTTTATGCAACGAAAAATAAATAGAAAAGATACAAAAAAAAGATTACTAAAATAAAATGGGTATAAAAACTTATTAGATACCATTGACCGCGGTATCTAATAAGTTCTACCTACTATTGGATTTGAACCAATGACTCCCGCCGTATGAAAGCAATACTCTAACCGCTGAGTTAAGTAGGTCATTTATCTTCACAAAGAAAACCAAAAGGGACTCCTCCCGTCGATGGATTATAAAGATCATATTACTTAGAAGCAATACCGATCAATATGATCTTGGATCATGGAATAGTCATCTTGACAAGAAATTATCTACATAATAAAATATGTATTACAAGCACTAAGGGCTGTAGCTCAGTTGGTAGAGCACCTCGTTTACACGCGCGCCGATGTTTTTCAGGGGAGTGCATCATGCAATCAAAAAAATTGATCTTATTGATAAATCGATGTCTTACTCGATAACTTTGAGGGAAGAAGAGAACAATAGCCTGACAAGGGTTCGGTCCGATTTAGGTGCCCAGTTAGGTGCCAAACAGACCCCACCGTTGATTTGATATATTGATAAGGTGAATACCTAGTCTATTCAATGCTAGGCTGAGTATCAGGGCCTCAAAAAAACCTCTTTTCGTCCTATGAACTTTAAGGTGTATGAAGTTTCATATTTGATTTTTAAGTAGAGCGATAGAGACTTCATTTCACTTAAGTTAATCTAGTAAGTTAATCTAGGCCAGAGGCAAACCTACGTCAAGATAACCCCCCTTGAAAAACTTTGGTAGTGTTCCTGAATCTGAATCAACATAATGACTCAGAGCACATGGAGCCATCTTCTTATTTTTCTGTCAAAAATAAAAATGGCGGACTAGCTGATATTTCTATCAGTTAATGAAAGAGCCCAATGCACAAAAAATGCATGTTGGGTCTTTGAAACAGTTCATATCATTTTGATAATAATCAGTTTGATCTGTTTTACCGAGAAGGTCTACGGTTCGAGTCCGTATAGCCCTAGAGCCCTATACATACAATTCAAACAATTCACGAATAAATATTCGAATACAAAAAATTGTATCTTTTTTTATTTGATTTTCCTCGTTATTGTTTTAACTGACTGATTGCTTCATCAAAAGACAATCATTCCTATAAGCCCATTCATTGGGAAAGCAAAAACACATTTCATTTCAATGGACCCAATTGATCTTTTTCTAGTTGTGGATAAACAAACCAACTTTTCCTCATTACTCTTCGTAGGAAAATTCATATGGAATTTTCCTCTTTTCCTGTCCGAAATCAACGAGTTAATTATACTACCCTTCTTTGGTATATCCAATTCTAGTGAATTTTGTATCATAACACGAGTCTGGTTAAAAACTCCAACCTAACCCAACCCCAATTTTGTGCACAAGATCAAGTTTGAAAAAACTAATATCTTTGCTAATGCTAAGTTTCATTGTAAACATTGTCAACAACGTAAAATAGGCTTAGTATACCTTACTTAGACCTAGTCTTCTCTTTCGATAGAAAATCCTCCATTGGGATTGGGTTCTAATAAAAGTAATATACCAAGACCCTTGACCCTTCTACCCTTCTATTCTAAAGAAAATTCCTCCACATTCTCTTACATCTGACTACTTGTGACTACTTGTTCTATTCTAAACCACTAATAAAAAAGAGACAAAAGGACATATTCATAAAAAAGGGAAATTAAATCTATTCTATAAAGATAATCAAATAGAAAGGATAAAAAAAATCAATTTCAATTTCGACCAATTTATAATAACTAATAAATAGAATGCAAAATTCGAAAAAAAAAAAATGAGAATTCTATTTAGAATCCCTTTTCTTTAGAGAGAATTCTCGGTAAGATTGAGATGAAAACAAGAGAATTTGGAT